AATCTTTTTCTATCTATTTTATATATATCAATAAAATTTATATCAATAAAATATAAATAGATTTTTGTCGTTATAAAAGACACTCTTTTATAGTAACAATAATAAATTTAGTATGATATAAATAGAACAAAAGAGGAAATAGCAAAGAAACAAAAAGGTTATACAAGGCTATATACAAATCATCCACATTTTTTTTATTTCATTAATTGAATTTTATTTGTTGATTAGGACGAAGTTCCGTAAAAACCCCCGCCCTTTTTGAAATATCATGAACAGTTCCTGTAGGTTGAGCACCTTTTTCAAGGAAATATAGAATAGCAGGAACATTTAAATAGATTTGATTCTTTATCGGGTCATAAAAACCCACTTTACGAAGATCTCTTCCCTCTCGTCGGGATCGAACATCAATTGCAACGATTCGATAAATGGCTCATTGGGATAGATGAACAATACTCCCCCCCCCCTAGAAACGTATAAGAAGTTTTCTCCTCGTACGGCTCGAGAAAATTCTAAATTATGTCTATGTATAGAATCATAATAACAAATAGATCCATAAAATCATCAAATTCATTATATTATTGATTTTAGTTTAAATACTTTTTCTTAGTCTTCCCCCCCCCCCAAAAAAAAAAAATTATTTGTATCCTCATAACTCAAGTTGAATAACTCTCAAATAACTCAAAAGAAACCTTTTAGGTATTAAATTTATTGAGTGGTCTCTAACCCTTTTTGTCTGTCTCCTTTAGAATCTATTTTGATTCTTAAATATGATCTGGTTGTTGAGACAATTGAAAACGGTATTTCCTTGTTCCAGGATCTTTATCTTTGCCTTGAATCATTGGGTTTAGACATTACTTCGGTGATCTTTAAATCGTTTCAAAACGGCAGCAACATACCATTTTTTGTGATTTCTTTCTATCAAAGAATCGTATGAATGGTTGATTCCTACGTAATACACTTTACTTTTGATTTGATTTGATCAAAAGAGTTTTACCAATTCCAACAAAATTAACTTTTAAATTTTATCGAATTGGATCCTTTAGATTTATATATCTAAAATATACTTACGAAGTTGTTCCAATTTATTGATCGATACTAACCTTAGATTCTTGCCCTTGAGAAATTAATCAATACGTTCTACTCGAGCTCCATCGTGTACTATTTACATGGCAACACTCTCAAAAATGAGGGTTCCAGTGGAACAGAACAAATGATGTCGAGCCAAGAGCACTTTCGTTCCTATATAATATAAAAAAGTGGTGGATGTAAGAATCCACAGCTGATCATGTCCTTCAAGTCGCACGTTGCTTTCTGCCACATCGTTTTAAACGAAGTTTTACCATAACATTCCTTCAGTTTGGAACCAGTATGTAATTGATTCAATTATGGAATCGTGAATAATCATCGGTTCGGTCGGTACATAATAATCTATACTTTTTTCTTCTATATGAAGAATGGATAATGTATGACGAAGTCTCAACAAGAATTCAATCAATTTAACCCCATTGTTTATAATTTTTTTTTAATTATAACTAACATAACATGAATAAATAAACACGAATAAACAAGTTATTTTGAATCTCTATCTTCAAGTAACGTGATAGGATAAATTCAACAATTTAACACTTCTTAGAGTACCAAGAACTCATAAGAAATCATTAAAAAGATTTAATTGATTGAATAGTTGAATAGTTTCCTACCCTATATCATTATTTGCATAAGGTTTTACAGTAAGTACCATTCGCTTTTTATCATCATTAAGAGAAAGATAAATCCATATTGGATTAAACCATCAATGATTAATAAAAAAAAAAAGACTGATGTAAGGAAAGATTGAAGATTTAGGTTGTTATTTTTTCGTATTTCATATTGTAAAATCAGTAATATTTAACAAATCAAAATTTCGTTTCATATGCGTGTTATTTGAACTCGATTAAATTTGTGAAAAAGATATGATTAATAATAAAAAAAAAAAAAAAAAAGAAATAAGAATCACATTCTATAACAATATTATACTCTTAAACGGAAGACTGGTCGAAAAGATAATCTTTATTTTGATATATTTTATTATGATATAGATTATGATATAGATATATATTTTATTTTTTATTATAGATTAATAAAATGATCGTGGGTCAGGTATGTTCTGGGACGGAAGGATTCGAACCTCCGAATAGCGGGACCAAAACCCGTTGCCTTACCACTTGGCCACGCCCCATTTCTAGTCGACACTAATAAACACTAATATTGGTACTGGTTGTTCGTCAACTCAAGTCTAAATATCTATTATCTATAAAATAGATTACTAGAATTTTTATACATGTAGACGTAGAATTAAACAGAATTTATTGATCATTACATATAATTCAATTAAGATATTGTATGAAAGTATGGTTTATTCTATTCTCTTTTGATTTGAGAATTGAAGGATTTTTGATTGGGTGAGTTCAAATCAAAGAAAGTTTTTTGGTCTATCTTATTTTCTTTTTATTAATTTTTCTTTTCTATGAATAATAACATATTTATAATAATAAAATAATTAATAATAAAATAATAAAAAACTCAATTTATTAATAACTCAATCAAAATAAATAAAATACAATTATCCTCAAGAACAAAATGTTTGTTATGCTTAATATATTTAGTTTGATCTGTATCTGTCTTAATTCTGCTCTTTATTCAAGTAGTTTTTTCGTCGCCAAATTGCCCGAGGCCTACGCTTTTTTAAATCCAATCGTAGATTTTATGCCAGTAATACCCCTGTTTTTTTTTCTCTTAGCCTTTGTTTGGCAAGCTGCTGTAAGTTTTCGATGATATCTTTAATTTAATAATGTCTAGACAAATTCATGATTTATTGAAAAAAAAAAAATTCAAAGAAAAGAATTGATAAGATCAGATAAGTCTTACACCCTCAATTCAAATATTGAAATTCTTGTACAACCGCGAAAAATCTGGATCACCCCACTTTATTTCTTGGTGTCAAAATAAAAAATCAAAATAGTAGGGTATGCGGTATAAAAACGGAGAATCTATTCTCTTTTTTACTAAAAAAAATCTTGGAGATTATGTAATGCTTACTCTCAAACTATTTGTTTACACGGTAGTGATATTCTTTGTTTCTCTCTTTATTTTCGGATTCCTGTCTAATGATCCAGGACGTAATCCTGGACGTGAAGAATAAAAGATAAGGTTTTTGTTTTCCTTGCTTGATTTTTAAATGTTCTTAGTAGGATTTTATCTATTACACATTTTTAACTATTAAAAATAAAAAGAGCTCGCGAAAAATTCGAAAGAAAATACCAAGTCATCAACAAAAACGGAAAGAGAGGGATTCGAACCCTCGGTACGAAAAACTCGTACAACGGATTAGCAATCCGACGCTTTAGTCCACTCAGCCATCTCTCCTCCCAATTGAAAAAGGATAATACTATGTTACATTATAAAAAATAAGGATTGAAAGAGCCCTTCATAATATTTTTTTTTCATCCGAGAGTGCTTTTTAGTTCCACGGCCCGGCTAAGTACTGACCAGGCCGGGCCCGCCATTTATTGTTCCAACGAATCATAAATAATTTTTTTTTATTTGAAAACTAAAATACTTGCTTGTTATTACGATTGGAAACATAAAAACTCTTTTGATTTCTATGATATAGAATCAAATGATATCGAATCAAAGTGTCGTTTCTTATCTTAATTCTTAATTTTTTATATTTATTCTTTATTTTCTTTATTCCTTTTATTTTAGTAAAGTAAATAAATAACAAAAAGGGAGCTGTGGATTCTTGCACAATACATTTTCATGTATGTTATGGCTTAAGTAGTTTTGTCGAGACGTCTAGGTCAAAAACCTCCGGCAAAAAAACACTTGTTATTTAGTTTTAGTTATTGAAATTTAATGAATTCTCTTTTCCGAATCTCATTGGGTTCTCTGATACAACACGTAAACGCTCTAATTTTCATGATTATTTTATGATCCTATCCTTTCTTTTTACTCTTTTAACTTTTTATTACGACCCATTTTCTTGTTCGACAAAAGGTTCATTTATATACAATAATCGGATTGTAGCGGGTATAGTTTAGTGGTAAAAGTGTGATTCGTTCTATAATCCTTTATATAGTTAAGGGGTCTTTCGGTTTGATTAATATTTCATTCCGACCAAAAACTTTATTTCTTAAAAGGATTTAATCCTTTACCTCTCAATGAAAAATTCGAGGAAGAATATACATTCTCGTGATTTGTATCCAAGAATCAATTAAAAATTGAAAAATTGGATTATGAGATTACGAAACATAATTTTTTTTTTTATTAGATCAATACTTCTAATTGAATAAGTATGAGTAAAGGATCCATGGATAAAGATAGAAAGTGGCTTTCTAATCGTAACTAAATCTTTAATTTGGAATTTGTATTACGGAAATTGAAGCAAAATGGCTATTAAACAATGACTTTGGTTTACTAGAGACATCGACAAATTTTTTTAGCTCGGTAGAAACAAAATGCTTTTCCTAAGGATTCTCTCACATAGAAATAGAGAACGAAGTAACTAGAAAGGTTGTTATAATATAATCCCCCTCTTTTCTATAGGGATCGTCTAGAAAGCGGGTTGTTCTGAATACATTCAGACAGAAAAGCTGACATAGATGTTATGGGTGGAATTTTTTTTTTCGTTCATGTCTTAATATAGGAATTTATACATCTTCCATAAAGGAGCCGAATGAAACCAAAGTTTCACGTTCAGTTTTGAATTAGAGACGTTAAAAATGATGAATCAACGTCGACTATAACCCCTAGCCTTCCAAGCTAACGATGCGGGTTCGATTCCCGCTACCCGCTTTTACTTTATTTTTTTATTAAATTAATAAGAAATAAGAAAATAATTTAATAAGAAATAAGAAAATAATAATAAGAAATAAGAAAAAAATAGAATTAAATATTTTGAGATTTTTATTATTTTATAAAAAATTTTATGAATATAATTAATGTAATGCATCATTGACTTG